TATCTCATCAAATTTTCATTTTTTTTTTTCGAACTTCAGTGAAGAAGTTCTATTTACTTAAATAATTTCCCTATCTTTTTTTGTTTGTCCACTAGTTTTATATTATATATATTATATAATATTCTAATACATCTGGAAAAAATAGAAACTAAGAATGGGAATATTTCCCAAAGGGAATCTGGAATCGTTATTATCTCGACACAAGAAAGGGATGTGGCAAATTCCTTTTCTTATGCGGAAGACTAGGAAGACGAATAATCCCTCCTAAAATTATTTGTTCCCCATATTTATCCTTTCTATTTTCCGCTTATTTATGTTTAGTATCTAGTCGAATTTTATTCTATCGTAATAAAAAACTATTAATACATTTTATGTCATTTAAATCTGACACGAGTTACATAGTCACACCACCCCAATTTTTGGTAAAAAAAACAAAGAAGGTTTAAATTCAAATAGTCTTCTTCCCAATCTACATACTATGACTAAGAATGCGGTCGGTAGAAGGAATTTCCGCCATCTCGTAGAAAAAGAATATAACCAAGCAAAGGGTTTTTCAGAATTTCATTTTTTGATTATGACTTGAACGATTGATTCGTCCGTGCAGATAGATAAAGGCATCTATCTGCCACATTGGAATTAACAATCAAATGTGTCTTTGTTCCAACCACCGTGCAAGCGCCATACAAAGGATATAGGCTGGTTCACTTGAAGAGAATCTTTTCTATGATCAGATCCAAATCATGTCGTACATGAGCAGGCTCCGTAAGATCCAGTCGAATAAGTGAAATAGAGAAAGCTTTCTCTATTTCACTTATTTAATTTAAGATTCAAAAAAAGTTATTACGTACCCAATCTATTAGGAATTGTAACAATTTCATAAACAAAATCATGAAGAAAACGTGACCAATTAACCAACCAACTAAACTAGATATTACAAATAAGATCTTATTTTCGTTGTTGTAGAGAAAAATGCTGACTAATCTGGGTACCATTGAATCAGGTTCAAGGTAGGGGTTGCATAATTGCACAAAGAAATTCAGCATAAATTCCAATTGAAGGCGGAGAACGCGCCTTCTTTTAATGATAATAGCATCTTCAGGATGCAAAAACTCCGTGTTGCGCAAAGTTTTTAGATTGGTCCAGAAGAGCTGAACGAAAAACGAGCTTAGAAATAGCATAATTAGGTTATGAGGTTGAACTAATACTTGATGTAGCGGCCCATCATAGATCGATGTGAACATCACGAACTGTCCCATAAGAAAACCAGTCATTGCTGCTACCCGTTTCTGAATGTCTTTTTTGAAGAAGCTGGATACAACGAAGAAATATCCGAGACCTACGGTGGATGCGGTTATAAATCCACAAAAAAGTCCGGACCCCATAACAGAATTCAATATTCTGTTAAGTAGTTTATAAATAAATGCTCTTATTCCCATATTTACGACCCCCTTTCTATTTTAGTGTAATAGTTTTTTTTATTTATATATAATATATTAGTTAATCCTGATTTGACATGAATAGTATTATTATTTTTCTCGAATAACCGAATACTTTTGTTTGTAAATACTGCATATTTGATTCCATTCATGGTACATTACCCCTTTACTATTTTTTTTAGACGTTTTGATACAAATTTTCGCAGACCTCTCAGAGAGAAATTCTGAGATAAATAGTCCTTTTTGTGCAATTCCAGATGTAAGGAAAGTCTTCGTATCTTATTGGTAAAACGGAATACTTGAAATTCAACAGATCCCTGGTTTTCTTCCTTTTCTTTTTGTGAAATAACGGAAATAAATGAATTTTTTACCATAAGCCCCCTTTTTTTACAAATATGTATTTATTTAGAATAATGTATTTAATCGATTATTGAACCCTATAGAATTAAGACAAAATGAAGAGAATAGAATGTTCGTATAATAAATAATATTGTATAAATTAAACAATATTATTATAAGATTTTTTTGAATTATTCGATTCGGATTATCTTCTAAACCTTACTATGAACGACAAAGTATAGCACTAACAGAAACCTTATTGCTTTACTCGCTACACACGACGACGGCTTGATGAATACGCTGTCATCGAAACCGAAATAAGGGGGTTTAAGCTGTACTACTGTCATTTTCATTTCTTTTTCAATTATTTTATTTTATTTTAATTGAATAATGGGTTTCCATAGATTCTAGATATTGAATTTGTATATTAATATTTCAATTTGTATATGCTCTAACTTTCCCGACCACACTATTTTGCTTTTTTCAAAGATACTATCTGAAAAATGATGAGTTGTCAAGTGGAACGAGAAGGTTCTTAGGTTGCCTTAAAGGCAACATAACATCAAGCCTTTCAACCAATGATACGAAATTCATTTGAACCTCGCCTTTCACTTCCTTCACTTTAAGGCTATGCCATCCTAAGGTGCTGCTAAATGGAAAGATCTTAGCAATGTCCATGAAAGATGAAATTCGTTTTATTTGCCCAATTTCCCGCAAAAAAAATGCACTCTTTTGACTAATATTTTTAATTAATAATTAAGAATATTAGTCAAAATAGAATTATCCGCTGCCACCAAAGAAAACCCTATTCTTCGTATTTTTACTTTGATTCTGATAAACCAATTACTTGTTGACTACAAATTTCTATCTTATCTTATGCAGTTCCGCACGATAACAAAATTCAGTTAAAAAATATATATTTTTTTTTGAGGGGGTCGAAGTAAAAATCAATAGAAAAATAGCCACTTAAAGGGGACAGTGCGCACGCTTTGGCACTCCAGGTTACTAAAAAAATAAGCCTTGCCAGTAGAATTTTTTTATTGGTCTCCTGTATTATCTCCATCTGGATTATCGTCTAGATTTTTGTTGAAATATAACAAAGATTTAATAAACAAAGAAGGAAACTCAAAACCCATGGGAATCCGATTTTCTTACGGATTTTCATCTAGAAGAAAATCTAAATTTTCTTCTAGATTAGCATCTAGATTTTTGTCGAACTTTGACAAAGATTTAATTAATAAATAAAGAAGTAAACTCAATACCCACTGGAACTAGATTTTCTTCTAGTAAGAGAATATTATCCACCGTCATAATACGATCAATAATTCCATAATGTTGGGCTTCTTTTGCTGACATCAACCGCGTTCTCTTCAGGTCTTGTTGTATAATATCGTAGGATTGCCCCGTTTTTTCTACATAAATCTTGCAGATGTAGTCCTCAATACGACAAAGCGCGTTCATGTCCTTCTGCTTCTGACACACGAACTCAAACTTACGTAACTCATCATACCTCTTTTTCCTTTTCCTTTTCATTCGAAATTTAGGTCTCTGAATCAGCACCCTAGCGCGAGGCTCTGCTAGGCGCATGTCTCCTGAAAGTAGGATAAAAGATCCCACTGAAGCAGTCATTCCACATACTATTGTATTTATGTTTGTTGGCATCCCTTGGATTGCCTCTTGTACTACAATTGCAGTTGCTGGGTGTCCGGCAACGCAATTGTTTAGAAGCAAATTTACAGGTTGGGTATAATCTTTCATAGTCAGATGGAAAATAATAGATGTTATCAAATATCCCCTTTTCCTAGTCACTTTTCTTAAAAAAAGAACCCTTTTGTACAAAAGCATACTGCCTAACTTAATCCAATATTCTTTTTCTTCTTCGAAGTCGATTTCTTCCTCTTCGAAGTCGATTTCTTTTTCTTCGAAGTCGATTTCTTCTTCTTGTTCTTCTGGATCCTCAAAAGAAGTCACATTTGTAATCTTAAGTGGCATTTTTGTTACCTCCAAGGTCCTTGGGATAAAATTGTATAGTTCTATCCCCTACCCAGGGATAGAACAAAAAAAATGGTTAACGATACGATGATACTGTATAAGGAAAATCTCGAATTTGGATCCAAAATTAATGTATTAGTGTGACCTTATCCGTGTGCTTATTCTTTTAGGCATTCTTTTTCTGATCTGTCTTTCGTCCTTGCTTTCCCGGTTCTCCGAGACCCTTTTTTTACTATCATTTCTGGTTTCGCGGGAATACCTGTATATGGTATACAATCTCTTCCTCGAGAATTAATTCGAGGTCATAGTCTAAATACATCTCTAGAATTAAAGAGTATTGGGGCCATCCGTCCTTTCCCTCAACAAAAACCTGTTTTAGTTCTTGGCGTTGGATCAGAATAGCCTGCAATCTCAGGGTTTGTTTTGTCTCTAACCATATTTTACAGCTATTTTTTTTCTTCTTTTCTTTTTTTCCATACCAGTTTTTTCCATACGACTTTTTTCGTATAAAATAAAAAGTAAAATTGATGCCTAAGACGTGGGCTAATCAGTTATTTTATCTACGATTTGCGCATTTTTTTTATTAATACTTTTGATCTTCTATTTATATTACGACAATATATAGATCATAGATAATTTCCCTCAAAAAAAATGCACTCTTTTGACTAATATTCTTAATTACTAATTAAGAATATTAGTCAAAATAGAATTATACGCTGCCACCAAAGAAAACCCTATTCTTCGTATTTTAACTTTGATTCTGCTAAATTAATTACTTGTTGACTACAAATTTTCTATCTTATCTTATGCAGTTCCAAAGATAGCGTACAACAAAACGTAAAGAAAATTCAGAACACAAGTAACTTAAAACAGTGTTGTCATATAAACCACTACCTCTTTTATGGAGAAATTAGTAAACACTATCCGAAAAATAGCCACAAAAGGGGACATTCCAGTTGCTCTCCCACTCTACACTGCTAAAAAACACAGCTTTTCTAATATGAATTTGATATCTAAAATAAATACCCCCTATCTCCATCCTGGAGTATCATTTCGATTTTCTTCGAAATTATCATCTAGATTTGGAAAGAAAGCTTTGTTTAACAAAGATTTCATTTTGAAATCTGTCGTAAGACGATCAATAATTCCATAATCTTGGGCTTCCTTTGCCGACATCACAACGTTTTCTTGCAGGTCTTTTTGTATAATATCGTAGGATTGCCCTGTTTTTTCTACAAAAATCTCGTGGAAGTATTCAGTAAGAATATCAAACTGCTTTTTGGCCTCGTGAACATCAAAGTAGCGCCTAAGATTCTTTCTTTTCCTTTTACTCCTTTTACCGATACTGATATTAAATCTTTTAATAGGATTATTAGGATTCTTTTTAGGATTATTCGGATTAATAGGATTAATAGGATTAGGATTCTTTTCAGGATTCTTTTCAGGATTCTTTTCAGGATTCTTTTCAGGATTCTTTTCAGGATTCTTTTCAGGATTCTTTTCAGGATTCTTTTCAGGATTCTTTTCAGGATTCTTTTCAGGATTCTTTTCAGAATTCTTTTCAGAATTCTTTTTCTTTCTTTTAATTGGAAATTTAAATTTAGGTTTCTGAATCAAGATCCTAGCGTGAGGCTGCGCTAGGCGTTCGTGTCCTGAAACGAGGATAAGCGATCCCACTGAAGCAGTCATTCCACATCCTACTGTATATCCGGGTCTTGGCAGCTGTTGGATTGCATCGTGCATTGTAACAGCTGTTCGTAGGCACCCCGAAACGCAGTTGTTTAGAAACAAATGCAACTCTCCGATAGGATGTAATATCGCTAGATAAGTAATAAGACCTAATATGATTTTACCTTTTTTCCTATTAAGCTTTTCGCTTAAAAAAACAATCCCAGCTTCAAAAAGAAACTTGTGTAAGTTAATCCAACGTACTTTTTCTTCTTCCTTTTCGATTGCCATTTCTTTTTCGATTTCGATTTCTTCGAAGTCGATTTCTTCGAAGTCGATTTCCTCTTCTTCTTGGTCTTCTGACAGAACAACAGGCACTTTTGGAATCCTAATCTTATTTTTATTACTAATACTATGAAAAAGTGGCATTTTTGTTACCCCCACTGGTTTTTAGAACTAAAAAAATAGATTCTTATTATTATATATAATTCAAAAGATCGTTAACGATACGATGATACTGTATAAGGAAAATTTTATCTTTTGAGGCAATTATAGATTCTGGGAGGCAATCCTAATTCGTCAATCAAAATCAAATGAAAGTATTTTTTTTTTTTTGCATTTCTCTACGTTTTCATGAAAGGTAAAAAGTGGTAAATTAATCTTGTGTTGATTTTCGTCTAAATGGACGTTTTCTTCTTCTGTATTTAAAAAGGGACTAAATAAATCAACCAACTTCCGTGAAGCTTCATGAAGTGCTTCTTTAGGAGTTAAACTTCCATTTGTCCATATTTCAAAAAAAAGTATCTCTTCTATCTCTTCTCTTGCAATCCTATCCAAATAAGAATAAATATTATAATTGGCATTTCGAACAGGCATGAATACAGCATCTGTAGGATAACTTCCATCTTGTAAGGTATTTTTTGGACTTTTTATTTGGTAACCGCGGTTTTTCTGAATTTCTAATTTCATATATAAATCAATTCTTTTCGTCAAGCTAGCTATATGTTGTGTATTATCAATGATTTCCACATAAGGAGCTACCATGATATCGCGAGCAGTTACATCTCTAGGACCTTGTACCCAAATCAACCCGCTACAAGGTCCATATAGATTGCTTTTCAATATAATTTCTTTCAAATTCATTAAAATTTCATTGACGGATTCTTGAATACCCGCTATGGAAGAATATTCATGTGTTACTCTTACTCTCCCGAATTTTGCGCGTGTGATACATGTTCCTTCTATTTCTCCAAGCAAAGCTCTTCGCATAGCAATGCCTAAAGTTTCGGCTTCACCTCTCCTAAGTGGAAACAAGCTAAAGCGCCCATAATAAAGACGTTTACTGTCTACCCTTGATTCAACACACTTCCACTGCAATCTCCGAGGAAATCCTCTTCTGTTTTTTTGACTCATAGTAATATATAGTTGATTAGGTTATTGAATTTTTTCTCTTGTTTGATTGGATTTTTGATATTGAATCGTTTCTTTCTGTTGAAATTTGTGCAATGTTTATTTTTACACACGTCTTTTTTTAGGAGGTCTACAGCCATTATGTGGCATAGGGGTTACATCCCGTATGCAAGTTAATCGTATACCGTTTTTACGAATAGTTCGTAATGCTGCGTCTCTTCCTCGACCGGGCCCTTTTATCATGACTTTTGCTCGTTTCAGACCTTGATCCACTACTGGACGAATAGCATTTACCACTGTGGTTTGAGCAGCAAAAGGGGTCCCTCTTCTTTTAGCTCTAAATCTACAAGTACCGGCAGAGGACCAAGAAACCACTCGACCTCTTACATCTGTAACAGTCACAATGGTATTATGGAAACTTGCTTGAATATGAATAACTCCTTTTGTTAGTTTACGTGTATTCTTACGTGAACTAATACGTCGATTCGTACGGAAATCAATTCTACGTATAGTTTTTGGCATGTTTTATCATTTCATAAATATAAGTTAGAAATATATGGATATATCCATTTCCTATCAAACTGGATCCCTTTTTTTATTTGTAGATTGGGTCTTTTAGAGAGTTTCTTTTAGATTATCCCTGTCTTTGTTTATG